TTTATATAATGTTTAGTGCGGTGTGAATGCCTTGGAGGAAAAATATAGGCGTAAATAATTACGAAAGTGTTGGTCGAGATATACTGTGACACCAACCCCCCTAATATAGGAAACTAAAGCTGTAAAGCTTGCTGTAAACGCAGTAATATGGGGAAGTGAAACATCTTAGTACCCAGTTTGTTAAATCAACCGAGAAGCCATAAGTAGTGGTGAGCGAAAGTGGTGTTTGGCTAAATTATAAATTTAGAAACAAAAAATTCTTTTTACCTTAGAAGGTTATAGTCCTGTAGTTTTTAATTTTTTTTTTAATAGTAGAACAAGGCAAGTTTACCTTGTTCGAGTTTTGGGGGACCACCCTCAAAGCCTTAGGTTATTTTTCTTTCCGATAGTGAACAAGTACCGTGAGGGAAAGGTGAAAAAGAAGTCGCGACAGTTAATAGATCCTGAAACTCCGCATTTGAGTCGGCGCTTTTAAAAGCAACGGCATACCTTTTGTATAATGGGCAAGTGAATCTTAATAAAAGGCAAGCTTAAGTGTATCAAAGTCTAGGCGAAGATAACTCGAGTCTTAAATGGCGACTCATAGTCTTTTGTTAAGGACCCGAAACCGGTTGATCTAAACTTGAGCAGGCTGATATTGTAGTGGTAACATTTTTTGGAGGGCCGAACCCGTGTATGTGGCAAAATACTGGGATGACTTGAGTTTAGGGGTGAAAGGCCAATCAAAGCCGGTGATAGCTGGATTTCTGCGAAATCTATTTAAGTAGAGCGTTCTATTAGAGTAGTCTGGGGTAGAGCTCTGTGTAAGTGAGGGGGGCATTTGCTTTACCGAGCTTTGGCAAACTTCGAATACGGACTTTATTTTTAGGGCAGACAGAATATGTGTGCTAAGATTCATGTTCAAAAGGGAAACAGCCCAGATTGCTAGTTAAGGTCCATGATATAGCTTCAGTGATAAAGGTTATTTATGTTCAGAGACCGTCAGAAGGTAGGCTTGGAAGCAGCCATTCTTTTAAGACAGCGTAACAGCTCACTGACCTAGAATATAAATTCCGCGAATTTTGAGGGCTTAAAGTTATTGCCGAAACTTCAAACAAAATAATCTTAATAAATTTTTTGTGGTAGCAGAACATTCCGTAGGTTGTAAAAGCTATAGTGTAAACTATTGTGAAGATATCGGAAATGAGAATACTTGCATGAGTAGCACGAAACAATGATAAACATTGTGGCTGTAAGTCTAAGGTTTCCGATCTAAAGTAAAACTTGGTCGGCAGAAGTGTGTACTTCTAGAAAAAACGGTCCCTAAGCTGGCAGGCCAAGGCTTGTGGTAATGGGTAAGATTATGCTGTAATAAGTAACTGACGAAAAATTCACTTTATTTTTAATAAATTTAGAGGTAAATTATTTTTTCCAAGAAAAAGGCTCTTTTTTAAACCGTACCTTAAACCGTCACAGGTAGATGGGTTGAGAACACTAAAGCCTTGAGATAACCCCGTTGAAGGAACTCGGCAAAATGACTCTGTAACTTCGGAATAAGGAGTAAAAAGTGGTGCGAAAGCTTTACTTTTTGGCACAAAATTGGGGGTAGCGACTGTTTATTAAAAACACAGGTCTCTGCTAACTCGTAAGAGGTTGTATAGGGACTGACACCTGCCCGGTGCCGGTAGGTAAAGACCCAGTGTTTACGCATTGGTATCAAACCCCGGTAAACGGCGGCTGTAACTATGACGGTCCTAAGGTAGCGAAATTCCTTGTCGGGTAAGTTCCGACCCGCATGAATGGTGTAACGACTTCCCCGCTGTCTCCAACGGGGTCTCAGTGAAATTACAAAGGTCGTGAAGATGCGACCATCCTACAGCTGGACGGAAAGACCCCGTGCACCTTTACTATATGCAACTATTGTAATTCAAAGGTTTTAGTGTAGAATAGGTGGGAGCTTATGATTTAATTTCTACGGAGATTATTTAGGCGTTAGTGAAATACCACCCAAAGATTTGTTGGTTTACTAACTTACGGACAGTGGTTGCTGGGTAGTTTGACTGGGGCGGTCGCCTCCTAAAGAGTAGCGGAGGCATGCAAAGGTAGGCTCATTTCCAATAAAGGTAAATCGAGCGTAATGGTAAAAGCCTGCTTGACTGTAAGAAAAACATTTCGATCAGAGACGCAAGTCGGTCATAGTGATCCGGTAATTCTTTGTGGAAGGGTTATCGCGCAATGGATAAAAGGTACGCCGGGGATAACAGGCTAATGATCCTCTAGAGCTCCTATCGACGGGTTCGTTTGGCACCTCGATGTCGACTCATCACATCCTGGAGCTGAAAAGGGTTCCAAGGGTTCGGTTGTTCGCCGACGAAAGTGGTACGTGAGTTGGGTTTAGAACGTCGTGAGACAGTTTGGTCCCTATCTTCTGTGGGTGTTTGAAAATTGCGAGGACTATACCTTAGTACGAGAGGACCAGGAAAACTCGATCCCTGGTGTTCCGGTTGTTTTTTCAGAGCAGTGCCGGGTAGCTACATCGAGAAGAGATAATCGACCGTTTGGCGAGAAACTTACCTCAAGTCAAGTTTTCAATGGGGGTGAAAATTAATCACTTTGATAGGCGGGGGGTGTAAGAGCTGTAAGGTTTTAAGCTGACCTGTACTAATCCTAAAAAGTTGTGTTTAAATAGGCAGACCCAACCCCGCACGTCATGACATGGACATTTATTTTAGTTAAAAATTAAAATAAATGTCCGTATTTTTTTTTTTGTAAAAGTAGTTTACCTATAGTATAAGAGAGATTATTTAAATTATAGGGGGTGTGTAACTCAGATGGTTAGAGTAGTGGACTTTTAATCCGAGGGTCTTGGGTTCAAGTCCCAACACACCTATCTGACGGGAGCATAACTCAGTGGTAGAGTGTGTGCCTTACAAGCATGAAGTCGTGAGTTCGATCCTCTCTGGTCCCAATTTTTTTAAGTATGTTGTTTAAAATCATTATTGTAAGTGGCCCGTTATAGTATCATAATATAAAGCCTTTTTTAAAATGTTAGTTCAAGCCGCTAAACTTTTGGGTGCTGGTCTAGCTACTATTGGTCTAGCTGGAGCAGGTGTGGGTATTGGAACCGTTTTTGGTGCTCTTGTTTTGGGTACTGCGCGTAATCCGTCTCTGAGAGATGAGTTATTCAGAATTGCAATTTTAGGTTTTGCTTTGACAGAAGCTATTGCCCTATTTGCTCTTATGATGGCTTTTTTGATTCTATTTGCTCTGTAGTGTATCTCTTCAGTAGCGACTAAAAATAAGACTTGAGAGAAAAAATTTAGTCAAGTTAGCGGTGTAGTTCAGCGGTTAGAACATTGGAATCATATCCCAAATGGCGGGGGTTCGAATCCCTTCTCCGTTAAATTTATAGCGACTTTGGTGAAATTGGTATACACGTCAGACTTAAAATCTGTTTCTATTTAAAGAGTATCGGTTCAAGTCCGATAAGTCGTAGCATTAATGGGGCGAATATAACTCAGTTGGTTAGAGTACCAGATTGTGGCTTTGGACGACGGGGGTTCAAGTCCCCTTATTCGCCGTTATGGCTAGATAGTATAACAGGTTAATGCAGTGGGTTGCAAATCCAAAAATGAGGGTTCAAATCCCTCTCCAGCTTTCTTCAATAGCTCAATCGGTAGAGCATATGGCTGTTAACCATAGTGTTGTTGGTTCGAGTCCAATTTGGGGAGAATTAGCTACAGCAAGTTTTAATTGGTGTGCTTGTCGTTTGGGTAGCTCAGTAGGTAGAGTAAAGGACTGAAAATCCTTAGGTCGTTGGTTCAATCCCAATCCCAAACAATATTAATGCTTTCAAGGATTTTTAATAAATTACGTAATAGCCTTGTTGTTTATCATTTTTCAACTTCATTTAAAGAAGTTGGTTTTTGCGTAAAAATTTTGGATCTTTTGTGGAAAGAAAATTTAATCCGGGGTTATACAAGAAAAAATGGATTAATTACAGTGTTGTTACGATATTACGATGGATCTCCAATATGCTGTCGTTTAACTGTTCTTTCTAGACCGCGTGATCGTTTTTATCTATCTTCATTAGATCTTTGTAGGTTGTCTCAGGATTTTGGTGTTTTAATTGTTTCTACACCAAAAGGTATCATGACTGCTGAAAATGCTATACGCAAAGGGGATGGTGGTGAAATTTTGGGATATGCCTTATGATTGCTCCGGTTTATAGATTGCCCCTCGGTGTTAATTGTTTAAGCAACAATGGAAAAGTTTATATTTCAGGGCCTTGTGGCGTAGTTTATTTTGATTGCGTCAGCAAGATATATCGCAAGGGAAATATGGTGGTTTTTTTACCTTATTTGGCACCATATTGTAGTTCTATTTTTACCCAAGCTGTTTTGGGTGTTGTTTTGGGTTATAGCATAGAATTGATTCTTAAAGGAGTAGGGTACAAAGTTTATAAGTCTAAGGAAAAACTTATATTTACCCTAGGTTTTAGTCATAGTATTTCGATTGATATTCCCGAGGGCGTATCCGTAAGGTTTAATAAAAAAACATTGTCCTTTATGTCTGCAAATTTTGGACTTTTGCAAAATTTTACAACAAGTATACGTGCATACCGTTTTCCTGATTCTTATAAGGGTGCGGGGGTAGTTTATGTAAACGAAATTGTTACTTGCAAAGAAGGTAAAAAAAATTAATGCGACTAACAAAAAATGGAGCCATTCTTTCGTTTTTTGTTAGTTCTTGTGGTTATCTGGTGCCTCGTTCTAAAAATGATGATGTAAAAGTATCAAAAACAATACAATCTTATCTTTTAGGTAAGCGTGATTTATATTATTTGTATAATTTGGAAAAAAGTCTATATGGTATTCGTGCCACTTTAGAAGTTTTAGAAACAATGATAGATAGCGAGGCCGATATACTTTTTATTAATAGTTTGCCCATAATAACACGAGGATTTGATAAAAATATTAGTATAACTTGTGTAAAATGGAAAAGAGGAGTTTTGTCCAAATTTAAAAAAGTAGATTTAGTTTTTCTTTGTGATATTATGAAAGAAAATTTAGTGGAGTCACACCGTGAGTGTTTGTTAATGGTTGGTGTGGGGGTTTCGACAACAAGCAGAATGTCTTATCTTTTTAATTTAAATATAGAGGATACTTTATTGTCTTATTGGTTTTTTAATGCAGTGTCTGTAATATGTCGTCGTGGTAAAAAGAAATTAAAGTATGACAGGGGATTACCTGGCTTATTGGGGGCAAGAAATCGCCACAAACCTTACAATTATGCGGTTTAAACCAAGATACAAATCCTGTATTTGGGCTAGGGCTGATATTTGGGGTGATTTGTTGTGTAAAGAAAAAACTTTTTTGCGTCCCAAATGGGATTTAATCATGGGTATACTTGGAGGACGTAAACGGCGTAGGCGCCCTTTAGCGAAAAGGTCTAGTGAGAAGTCCAGCCGTGGACACACACCTTACCCGCTGTGGCATAATTATAGTTTTATACAACCGCATTCTCGTCCAAATCAAACGTTTAAGTATAATCGATGGGGTTATCGAAATACACTATCTATTTTATTATGTTTAAAACGATTTTACGGGGATTTAAGTCACAATACTTTAAAAAAATTTTGTGTGATCTTATTTAAATCAGAAGCGCCAATTCAACGACTTTTGGGTGCTTTAGAAGGACGTTTAGATGTTACTTTGTACAGGTTAGGTTTTTTCCATTCAATTTTTTACAGCCGTCAAGCGATTCAACATAATAAGGTATTAGTTAATGGTAAGTATATAAAAAATAGTAATTTTACTTTGCAAAAAGGGGATTTTGTTGAATTTTGCCCCACGCAACGGTCTTTTATACGAGCTCGTCTATTATTTCGTTATAAGCCTTTTAGATCTTTTCGCATGCGATTGGAGCGGTGGCGGTTAGCGCATCGGTTTAAGTTTGAGTTGCATCTTCAGCCAACGCCGAGTTGGATTCAAACAGATTATTCTAATTTAAGTTTTGTTTTGGTGTCAGATATTAAAACGCCTATCATGTATCCGTTTAGGGCTAATATCGATGAAGCATTGTGGTTTTATAAACACGGGTATTGATAAATTTTACAAGCATTTCGCTATTTACGTATAATAACTTTTTAATTAATCTAAAATGTGGCTTACTTTTTTAACTATTTTACTAAATATTATTGATCTTGTTCTTCCTTTACTTATTGCAGTTGCCTATTTTACTTTAGCGGAACGTAAAATTATGGCAGGTATTCAAAGACGTAAGGGTCCAAATGTTATTGGATATTTGGGACTTCTTCAACCGTTAGCTGATGGTCTTAAACTTTTTGTTAAAGAAACCGTTTTACCTACAAATGCAAATATTGTTCTTTTTGTTTTAGCCCCGCTAATTACTTTTATTTTAAGCCTTATTAGTTGGGCTGTTATTCCTTTTAGTTATGGTAATGTCATTTCGGATCCTCAGTTAGGGGTTTTGTATTTTTTGGCAATCTCTTCCTTGGGTGTTTATGGAGTATTGATCTCAGGTTGGTCCAGTAATTCAAAATATGCTTTTTTAGGTGCTTTGCGTTCTGCAGCCCAAATGGTTTCTTATGAAATATCTATGGGTATTGGGTTGATAAATGTATGTTTGTGCGTAGGCACGTTAAACTTAACTGAAATAGTCGTAGCACAGCGGGACATCTGGTTAGTTTTCCCTTTATTACCGGTAGGTGTTATGTTTTTTATCGGTTGTCTAGCTGAAACAAACAGACATCCTTTTGATTTACCGGAAGCTGAGGCTGAGTTAGTATCGGGGTATAATGTTGAGTATTCCGCGATGGGATTTGCTCTTTTTTTTTTAGGTGAATATGCTAATATGTTAGTTATGGGGGGAGTTACTTCCATTTGTTTTTTAGGGGGTTGGTTGTCTCCATTTGGTATTGGGGTCTTTTCAGATGGTATATGGTTTGGTTTAAAAATCTGTTTTTTTGTCATTTTATTTATAGTTATGCGGGCCATTCTTCCGAGATATCGTTATGACCAGTTAATGCGTCTAGGTTGGAAGTGTTTTTTACCATTGGCTCTTGCTTTTTTTATTCTTTCTGTAGGCATACTTTTGGGTTTTAACTGGTTGCCCAACTAATAATTTTTTTATATATAAATCTTTAAAAGTCTTATACAATATTTGGCTTTCAGATATAAAAATTAAGGGCAGGCCTATCATTAGTTGACTTACTATATCTGGGGGTGTTATAAAAGCGGCAAATACTAATAATGTTATATAAATAATCCCTCTATGTTTTATCCACAGTGATGCCGATGTGTAGCTTTCTACAAATCTTAGTAAAATAATCGCGGGTAAACCGTAAGTTAATATGGTATTAAATTGTTTTAAATGTGCAACGTAGTCATTAAATTTTGGTTCAAAGGTCAAATGAATAGGCATAAAAACGGTGGAATATGTGTAAAATGTTTTCCAAAAGGTTTGAATTATTGATGGAAATGCGCTAGTGTACAGGAATGCGTTGAAAAAAATTATCGTTATTAATATGGTAAAGCATGTATTGGCTTCATATATATAGAGTCCTGGTCTGAAAAAGAAAAAAATTTGTGTTAATAGTATTGCTGCACAAAAATTTGTACTTAAACTAGCACAAAATTGTATATAGGTGAAAAATATTTCAGTTACTCCTGTAGTTATAAAATGAGAAAGGCCTACAGGTAAAAGTATAAATATTAAACTTTGTTTGTAGGTATATATTGTAAAAAAAAATATGGTTGTTCCAATAGCGGTATGCAATAAGCGATAATTTAATTCTTGTGTGTAGTATATGGTAAATTGAAATTTTTTCATTTTTAGACCTGCAATTTTAAGAAAGATAGTTTAATTGGTAGAACTTTGGTTTCCAAAGCCAACGGTTGGGGGTTCAAATCCCCCTCTTTCTGTTATTTTGATATGAGGATCGTTTTATTTAATGATATGTTACAGAAGTAAATGAAAATAAGTCTTTTACAATTTTTATTTATCTTTTGCGTGGGACTTCTTTTTTTTGCTGATTTACCTAAATTAGCAAAAAGTATTAAAGAAAAAATAAGAGGATCTAAAAAATCCAATAATTAAATTTTTGGTTTAAAATACTTATTGGGTTGTTGGCGGTTCGTAGTTTAATAGGCAAAACATAGTTCTCATGAAGCTAGTATTGTAGGTTCAAATCCTGCCGGACTGAGTGGGGATTCAGGTTAGAATGATTGTTTGGAGTCTAGCCAAGTGGGTAAGGCGCCCGTTTTTGGTGCGGGGATCGCAGGTTCGAGTCCTTCGACTCCATAAGCCAGGGTGGTGGAAGTGGTAGACACGCTGGGTTTAGGTTCCAGTCTTTTGTGGGGTAGGGGTTCAAGTCCCCTCTCTGGTAATAATGTCTAGACCAAATATTAGTCAGTGGTTGAAAAAATGTAAAGGCACTAAAATAACAAAAAAAAGAAGTGTTGGTTTAAGGGGTTGTCCCCAAAAAAAGGGCGTATGTTTAAAAATATTTGTTTGTTCTCCCAAAAAGCCAAATTCAGCTCGTCGTAAGGTCGTTAAGGTGCGCTTATCTAATAGAATACGATTAACTGCTTATATTCCTGGTCAAATTCATCGATTGCAAGAGCATTCTCAAGTTTTAATTAGAGGGGGTAGAATTCCTGATTTACCGGGAGTAAAATATCGTTTAGTCCGTAATAAGTTAGATTTGGCGGGCTTATCCGGTCGTAAGACAGCCAGGTCCAAGTACGGAACAAAGAAGCCAGATAAAGGATGTTAGAAGCAAAATATAGTCAATTAGGAATACAAGACAAAATATCTTTAAATGTGAAAAGAAAAGAAAATTTTAATTTTTTGAGCATTAAAAAAGATCCCCTTGTGGGCAAAATGATTAATCTTTTAATGAAAAATGGCAAACGTTCTAAAGCAGAAAAGGTTTTGAATAGAGCTTTTCAAATGTTGGATGAAAAATACCCGGGTCGCGCTTTGCACATTTTTTATTTTGGAGTTTTTGAGGCAAGGCGTGACATAGGTATTCGTCTTAAGCCTAGAGTAAAGAAGCATCGCGCGGTTAATGCGTTTAGCGTGTATTTACCATACACGATATCGGCTGTTAAAGGATTGAATTCAGGAATGAGGGCTCTTTTGGCCGCAAGTCGAAGACGATCTGCCTCAAGACCCTTTTGGGATAATTTAAGCCAAGAGATATTAGAGTCCTCTTTGGGTAGAGGAGAGGTTGTTGTTAAGAGGTATAGCTTAAACAAATTAGCGGACTCGAACAAACGTAGAGTTCATTTGGGGTCCCTACCTATTTTTCCACTAATATCTCATTAATATTAAAATATGGATTTTATTCATTTTTTTTTTTTATCCGCCTTATTATTTGTTATTGGTGTGGGGGGTGTTGTTTTAAATCGCACAAATATTGTGGTTGTTCTAATGTCATTAGAACTTGCTCTTCTTTCAGTAAGTTTAAATTTTATTATATTTTCTGTTTGCCTTTCTGATCTTATAGGTCAAATTTTTGCAATATTTATTCTTATAGTAGCCGCTTGCGAGTCGTCTATTGGTTTAGCTATTATTTTAGTATATTTCAGGGTGCGGGGGAGTATTCGCATAGATCAAGCGTCATTGTTAAAATCATAAATTTTATGCTTCCATGGTGAAAGTGGTATACACGGCAGATTCAAAATCTTTTGTCTTTTGACATGCTGGTTCAAATCCGGCTGGAAGCATCAGGCATGATTCAAGCGCAAACTCTTCTAAAGGTTGTTGATAATTCAGGAGCTAAACTTGTTAGATGTATTAAAATTAAAAAAGGCAAAAGTTCTGCAGGGGTTGGGGATATCTTGTTAGTGTCTGTCAAGGCTTTGCGGCCGCGTTACGGTCGGCGTGTCCGTTTAAAGATGAACAAATCAGAAGTTCATCAAGGGGTTGTTGTCCAAACACGAAAATTACATCGATCTAAAAGTGGCGTTGGTTTTAGCTTTGGATGCAATTCTGTGGCTCTTATTAATTCACAAGAAAAACCATTGGGTACTCGAATTTCGGCAACTTTACCCGCAAGACTTCGGGGTTTGAAATGGGCTAAATTGATTGCTATGGCAAGAAAAACCGTATAAGCAAAATGAATCTTTATCAAAATCATTATTTTAATGTGGTTCAGCGGGATTTTATTCTTTGCGGTAACGCGGCTACTTCTAGTATGCTACCAATACCTAAAAAAATATGTTTATATTTAGGAACTCCTGGGGTAAATAATAGTTCACTTGTTTCTTCTTTATGTGCCTTAAAAATAATAACAGGGAAAAGACCTAATGTCATTTCAGAAAAAATAAAAAGACAGAAAAAAGGTAAAATAAACGTGGTTGGCTGCAAAGTAACCCTTAGAGGGTTACCATTATATAATTTTTTATTTAAACTCCTGTTTAATGTTTTACCGCGTATTCGGCAATTTGAGGGTTTAAAATTGCCCTCGCATCAGAGCGTGTATTGTTTTGTTTTAAAAGATATTTTTGCCTTTGAGGAATTAATTCCGTTATTTCCGTATTTTGAAACTTTAAATTGTTTTAAATGTCAAGTTTTTTTTGGTACAAATAGTAAAGAGGATATATTATTTTTAGGGAATAGTTTGCAACTTTGTTTTGTTCGGTGATTTGAATTAAAGAAATGTCGCGGAAGTAGCTCAATCGGTAGAGCGTAAGCTTGCCAAGTTTAAAGTTGAGGGTTCAAATCCCTTCTTTCGCTTTATATCTATACAAGAAAAAAAATGGGGCTAATTTTAGTTTTTTAATTGCGATAGTTTTAGCAAAAGAAAAGCCAAAGTTTTTTTTTCTAAAACTAATATTTTAGATTTTTTAAGATATTTTATGGAGTACCATTTTTTTTCTATTGACACTCCTAGGCAATCTATTTGTGTGGATATGCTCGTTATATTATTTTGCATATCCTTTAAACTGTCATATACAGCAATTAGAGCGGGACAACCACCTGCAATCCTTGGAGGTGTTAAATAAAGTGGCACAAAATAAACCCTACCCCTTCTCAAAGACATTTTTACTTTTTTAATTTTAGATGTTTTTAAATTGCTAGCATTTAAAAGAACAAAAGTTGTTTGTTTAGACAAAAATAATCGTTTTTTTCTTAAGTATCTTTTTCTAGCTGCAGGCATGATTTAAAGGTCTTGTATTTTAATTTTTAGAGGTAATTTATTGGCGCCGGCTTTTAAGGCGGGAAATCCTTGTTCTTTATCGATACCGTAAAGTAATAAAATAGGTTTTCCGGCTGCGATGGGTGCGACCCAGTGATTTATTTTCCCCTTGCCTTTGCCCATCCGGGCAGATGTCGGTTTATTGCTTATGGCTTTATCCGCAAATGGGAAAATTTCTAATTTTCCTTCTCTTTTAATTTTGCGCCTAATGTTTTGTCGTGCCGCCTCTAGTTGTTTAACATCTATATATCCGGATTCTAGTGAAATTATAGCAAAACAATTTTGTTCATTTAGTTTTTGTATTTTAGTTGTGACTCTTGGCAATAACCTGGGTTTAAAGTATTTTCTATATTTTGTTTTTTTAGGTTGTAATAGCATTGAATTAATTTTTACAAGTCCAAGCTTTTAACCCAACACTGCCGTATCCCGTTTGGGTTTGTTTATATTCCGCAGTAATTGTGGTGTTTAATCGGCTAAGGGGCATTTGGCCTATTTGATATTTCCAAGTTCGACTTCGTCCTTTTGCTTTATGCGTAAACCTGCCTTTTATTTGTATTTTTAAACCATTAATTTTTTTATATTTTTGCAACGAATGAAGTCCTTGTTTGAGATATCGAAGAAATTCGTAATGTCTTTTTCGCTTTTGTCTAGAACATACATTTTGTTCGATAAACCTGCATAAACAAGCCGTGTTCGCTTTATTTTTTATTATTAGTGACATTAACTGTATACCATACCTTGCGTAGTCATATTTTAAGTTATGAAAACTTTTGGTATAATAAGCGATTTCTCTTCTTACGGGTTTTGGTACTGATCTGGTATACATTTTTAACCTATTAACTTTTATTATTGTCTTTTTTGCACCAGTAAACACCTGAATTAGTTTTGCTGCTGCTTGTAATCTCGAGGCAATTAAAGTCCATGATTTTTTTTTAATTTTTAATTTATTTTCTTTATAACGTCTTGATTTAATGCGTTTTTTTGAGCGTATATGCAGATGTATCAGGTCAATAGTTATTATTACCGCCTCTGCATGTCTATTAATCTGAATATCATGAAGGTAATGTGTGGTTCCTAAGCAGCATGATTCAATAAAGTTGCGTATTCTAGACAATATGTAGTAAAATCGAGGTTCGTTCCAATGAGTGTACCCTTGATAAAAGGTATTTTGGGGTCGTAATGTTGTTGGATGGGCTTTTTGTGCCATTTTATTTTTTTTGTGGTGGGGTTTTTCGGGTTGGTACAAATTCACCTAACTTGTGACCTACCATTTCAGGTTTTATTTTACGATTAAGCATATTTTTACCATTATGAATCGAGAGTTCTAATCCGACACAGACGGGGTAAATAGTTGAACGTCGAGACCAAGTAATTTTTTTCTTTTTTTTGCTAAAACTTGTTAAAAGACTTTTATCTATGAAAGGTGTTTTCCAGTTAGATCTTGGCATTTTTTTTTAATCTTCGTGTTGTCGCACCTTTTGTGGGTTTACCCCAAGGAGTCACAGATGGCCTACCCCCCGATGTTTTTCCTTCGCCACCGCCATGCGGGTGGTCTATGGGATTCATAGCGACACCACGAACAACGGGTCGGTGTCCCAACCACCTGGCTCGCCCAGCTTTTTTTAATTTAACAAAACGATGTTCCGTATTACCAATAATGCCGTTAGTAGCTTGTGCTTTAATATTAAACCAACGATATTGTCCTGATTTTAAACGTATTTGGGCCAAATTTTTTGTTTTTTTTACTATGTGTCCATAGGCTCCAGATGCGCGTAGCAGTTTGCCTTTTTCTTCTGGGTGTGGGCTTATATTATGTATTGGGGTTCCTGTAAGTATGTACTGTAGAGGTTTGCTACAAGCATTCTTTAAGGCACAATGGGTTAAATTTGATCGTACTACGTCTCCTTTTTGCATGTTTGTTGTTGCAAGTATATAATTTTGTTTCCTGGTATCGGGATTAAAAATACGAGCCAAGTATGATGATCTATTTGGATCATATTCCAATCCGATAACAATGCCTTGTGTGTGTTTTCGTTTAAAATCTATTTCGCGATATAAGCGTTTGTGGCAACCTCCTCTATGCCAGGAGGTTATCCGACCTTTGTTATTGCGGCCGCTTGAGGTTTTGTGGGCTTTTATTTGGGATTTTAGTGGTTTTTCAAGAAGTCGTTTTTTTGTCATACTATATTCTAATTGTTAGGATAATCAGTTATGCCTTTTATTATCGGTACTCCAACTCCGGACAATAAAATTTTGGTTCAGTCTGTTTCTCATATTTATGGTATTGGTTTAGCAGAATCCCGAATATTATGTCAAAAAGCGGGTTTTGGCGATGATGCACGGGGTTTTCATATAACTCCAGAGAAAAGCAAACTTTTAGAAAGTTTGGTTGATAATACAGATCTTTTAGTGGGTGCTGATCTTCGTCGTTTTCAAAATGATAAAATACGTAGATTGTACGCGATAATGACTTATCGGGGTTTACGCCATAAAAAGGGTTTACCTGTAAGAGGCCAGCGTACCCATACCAATGCAAAAAAAAGAATCTATTTTAACACAAATGTTATTCAATAAGGGGTATTTTGTTGAGAAATTGGTTAACTTTAAGTCAGTGAGTTATTTTAGGAAAAAGGCGGTAAAAAATACTTTAACTGTTAGGTATTTAAATAATAATACACGAACTAAAAAGTTGGGATCCGTTTATTTAAGGTGTACTAAACGTAATATTTTTTGTACTTTAGTGGACTGTAAAAGTAATGTTATTAAAACAAGTTGTTCTTTAAGAGTTCCCGATTATAAGAACGAATTTAATGAAAGAGAAAATTTGTACACACGAGGTCTGTTATTAGGTAAATTATTTGGAAATAAAATAATTTCTTTGGGGTATAAAAGAATTATTGTCCATATCGTGGGAACGAGCAAAGGTCGATTTGGTGTTGTTCGAAGTTTCAGTAAATTGGGTATCGATATTCATTCTATTGCTTTAATAACAAGAACAGCGCATAATGGGTGTCGCCCTCTTAAGAGACGTCGTAAAAAATTACGCACAAAAGTTGCGGGTTTTAGATAATTGTTATAGTCGAAGGGGTGACTGAGCGGTTAATAGTGCCAGATTGTAAATCTGTTGGTTTTACCATCGTAGGTTCGAATCCTATCCCCTTCTTAAAATTAGTAAAATGAAGGAGCAAGCTAAGATAGTTCAACGACATCCATTTCATTTGGTTGACCCAAGCCCATGGCCTTTTGTGGCCGCTTTAGGTGGTTTGAGTTTAACTTTTGGTGGAGTTCTATATATGCATAATTATAGTGGTGGGGGACAGTTGTTATGTTTAGGTTTAGTTACTATTCTATATGTGATGTTTACATGGTGGCGGGATGTTATTCGTGAAGCATCATTTGAGGGCCAGCATACTGCTGCGGTTCAACAGGGTTTGCGTATGGGGATGATTCTTTTTATTGTTTCGGAGGTTATGTTTTTTTTTGCTTTTTTTTGGGCTTTCTTTACCTCTTCTTTGTCTCCTGTTTTTAATATCGGGGGGGTTTGGCCTCCGGCTGGCATAGTAGCTATTAGTCCGTGGGGATTACCTCTTTTAAATACTATTATTTTACTTTCTTCCGGGGCTAGTGTCACGTGGGCTCATCATGCTATTGTTGGAGGTTTTAAAAAGGAGGCTTTAGTGGGTCTTATTGTTACAATAATATTTGCAGTTATTTTTACTGGATTGCAGGGTTTTGAGTATATTAACGCACCTTTTGCTATGTCTGATAGTGTTTATGGCTCTGTTTTTTTTATGGCTACAGGTTTTCATGGTTTTCATGTAATTATCGGAACTATCTTTTTATCTATTTGTACTTTTCGATTATATTTAGACCATTTTAGTCGGCAAAGACATTTTGGATTTGAAGCGGCCGCTTGGTATTGGCATTTTGTTGATGTTGTTTGGTTATTTCTTTTTTTGACTATTTACTGGTGGGGGTTTAATGTAATAGTGTAATAATTTCCACTATTATAAATTAATGAAGTTACTAGATATTTTTTAATACTTGGTCTTTTATTTTGGTTTTGTAAAGTTTATTGATAAATTCACACTTAAATTTTCTTCATTCGAGCTAATTAAACATTTAAAGTATAATTATTTTTATAATAGCTAAAATAGTTTTTAATTGTGTAAACTATTAGTTATAACCCCTTGTTTTATCTACGTGACCCTAAAATAAATACACATTTAGATGAAGTATAAAGTTTAGTGTTATATTTTTTATATTATCATTATTTATGTTTTTTAGTCCTTTAGAACAATTTCAAATACTTCCATTTGTTAATTTAGGTATTGGTTTATTTGACTTATCGATAACTAACGCAATGATTACAACGATTTTTAGTTTAGGTTTTATCCTATTTGTTTACTATTGTCTTTCTGTTTTTGGTCTAAGCTGTTTTCCTAGTCGTTGGCAGTTATTTTTAGAAGGCCTCTATTTAACTACCGCGGGCTTAATATGGGATAGTATTGGTCCACATGGTCAAAAATATTTTCCGTTTATTTTTATGATATTTAGTTTTATTTTGATCTCTAATGTGTCGGGTCTTGTGCCTTACTCATTTACCATAACAAGTCATTTGATTCAGACAATGGTTTTAGCTCTTGGTGTATTTATAGGGGTAGTTCTTATATGTGCTTCAAGGCACGGGTTTCATATGTTGAGTTTATTTCTCCCTGGAGGTACTTCGTTGCCTTTAGCATTTTTATTAGTTCCGATAGAAATAGTTTCCTATATATTTAAACCCCTTAGTTTAGCTGTTCGTCTTTTTGCCAATATGATGGCTGGTCACACCTTACTAAAAGTAATTGCTGGTTTTGCTTGGGCTATGATGGGAAGTGGTGGATTACTGTTAATAGCGCATGTTGTTCCCTTGTTAGTTTTGATTATTCTTTTTGGTCTTGAGTTGGCCGTTGCTTTAATCCAAGCTTATGTGTTTACAATTTTAAGTTGTATTTATATAAATGACGCTATAGTTCTTCATTAGCCATAATATTTGATTTTAATAATAATAAAGCGCAAATTATAAAAGCATTTTTAGCTCAGTGGATAGAGCAACGGTCTTCTAAATCGTGGGTCATAGGTTCAAATCCTATAAGATGTAAGTCATGAAATTCTCTTTAATCTTTCAAAATGACATCGTTGCTTTTTTGCCGGAGCTTTTTCTTGCAATTTCTATTTTAGTTGTTCTTATGCATGGAAGTTTCTTGGGTTTTTCCGCGGCAGCACTTTATACCTATTTAACACCGAGTATGATTCGGTTAACCTCAATAATTTTATTTATAAGTGTTTTTTTGGTTGTTAATAATCCTATTGAATCTCAGACATTATGGAATTCAATTTTTATTACGGATCATTTGTCGATATGGTTAAAATTATTTGTTGTTTTAGGTTTGTTTGTCTGTGTCTCTGTAAGCGAGGCTTATATGTTTTCGGTTCGGTTGCGGGCTTTTGAGTTTTTTTTTTTTATTATTAGCATTTGTTTAAGCTTGTGCTTATTAATTTCCTCATATGATTTTCTTTCTATATATTTAAATATGGAGTTTATGTCTCTTATTTTTTATGTTTTGGCCACTTGGAAGAAAAATTCATATTTTTCTGCTGAGGCGGGGTTGAAATATTTTATTCTTGGTTCCGTTGCTTCGGTTTTTTTTTTGTTTGGTGCATCATTAATTTATTTTTCTATGGGTACGACCAATATAGGGTCTTTGAGTTTGTTAACGGAAAATCTTTCGGGTTGTTCCCCGTTATTTTATTTGGGTTTAATCTGTTTAACTTCATCGCTCTTATTTAAATTAGGATCAGCTCCTTACCACATGTGGATAGCCGATGTGTACGAGGGGGCTCCTACGATTGTCAGTCTTATTTTCGCATCTGTTCCAAAACTTGCTATATTTGTTGTTGTATTACGTTTAGTCTATACAAGTTTTTGGTGTTTGTTTCCTGTATTTTGGGAAGACTTTTTTTGCTTATGTGGTCTTTTCAGTCTTTTTATTGGTTGTGTCTGTGGTTTAGGTGAAACCAAAATTAAAAGACTTCTTGCATTTAGTAGTGTGGGGCATGTTGGATTTTTGTGTTTAGGTTTAGCTTCCGGAAGTATTGAAGGAGTTCAAAGTGTTTTGTTTTATCTTTTCATTTATATGTTAACTGCTATTTTTTTATGGATTTATGTTCTCCACTTAGATTTAACATCTGATAATAGCTTTTTAACCTTTTCGGATGTAATTGGGTTAGTTCGGTCTAATCCAGTTTTTGGTTTAGGAATTGTCCTTATGATTTTTTCTTTAGCGGGAGTACCCCCTTTGGGTGGTTTTTTCGCCAAGCTTAACATTTTTGTTAGTGTCATTGATTCGTCTTATTATCTTGTCGCAATATTTGCAGTTTTAACTAGTGTTGTTTCGGCTTTTTATTACATTAGATTAATAAAAATTTTTTATTTTGAAAAAGCAGAAAGTTGGTTTTATTTCATCCCGTTGACAAAAGGCGCTGCTTTTTTTTTGGTTATTATTGGATGGACCGTTATATTTTTTATGCTGAGTCCTAATTTGTTTTATTTATTGATCTATAAAATAGCTATAGGATTAATGATTTAAAAAAATGTCTTTTACTCAAGAATCAAAACCTTTATGGCAAAGTTTTATTCCATTGGTTTCTAACTCGGCATTGAGTGGTTTCTTTACTAGGTGGTTTTTTTCTACAAATCACAAAGATATTGGTACTTTATATTTAATATTTGGGGCTTTTTCCGGTGTTTTAGGTACAGCGATGTCTGTTCTTATAAGGTTGCAGCTTGCAAGCCCGGGCAATATGTTTTTGGGGGGGAATTATCAGTTATATAATGTTATTGTTACGGCTCATGCTTTTTTGATGATTTTCTTTATGGTTATGCCTGTTCTTATAGGGGGGTTCGGTAATTGGTTTGTTCCTTTAATGATAGGTGCTCCAGATATGGCGTTTCCTCGTATGAATAATATAAGCTTTTGGTTGTTACCGCCGTCTTTAATACTTCTTTTGGCATCCTCATTAGTAGAGGCTGGAGCCGGTACAGGTTGGACTGTTTATCCACCATTAAGTGGTATTCAGGCGCATTCGGGCCCATCAGTGGATTTAGCTATTTTCAGTTTGCATTTATCTGGTGCTGCTTCTATTTTGGGTGCCATTAATTTCATAACAACCATTTTCAATATGCGTGCTCCGGGTATGGGTATGCACCGTTTACCTTTATTTGTTTGGTCTGTTCTGATAACAGCATTTTTACTTTTATTATCTCTTCCGGTTTTGGCTGGAGGCATTACTATGCTTTTAACGGACCGTAATTTTAATACTACATTTTTTGATCCGGCGGGTGGTGGAGATCCTGTGCTTTATCAGCATTTGTTTTGGTTTTTTGGACATCCCGAGGTGTATATTTTGATTTTACCTGGGTTTGGTATAGTTAGTCATATTTTGGCTACTTTTTCAAGAAAGCCTGTTTTTGGTTATTTGGGAATGGTTTATGCTATGTTATCTATTGGTATTTTGGGTTTTATTGTTTGGGCTCACCACATGTTTACAGTTGGTTTGGATATTGATACTCGAGCTTATTTTACAGCGGCGACGATGATAATTGCTGTTCCTACAGGTATTAAGATTTTTAGCTGGATAGCTACTATGTGGGGAGGTTCTATACGTCTTAAAACACCAATGCTATTCTCTATAGGTTTCCTTTTTTTATTTACGATTGGGGGGTTAACTGGTGTCGTTTTGGCTAATTCCGGTGTAGATATTGCTCTTCATGATACCTATTATGTGGTTGCACATTTTCATTATGTTTTAAGTATGGGCGCTGCTTTTACGATGTTTGGTGCTTTTTATTTTTGGATTGGAAAAATGACTGGTTTAGGTTATCCAGAAGTTTTAGGGCAAATTCATTTTTGGCTTATGTTTATTGGAGTAAATTTAACATTTTTTCCTATGCATTTTTTAGGCTTAGCCGGCATGCCTCGACGTATTCCAGATTATCCAGATTCTTATGCTGGTTGGAATAGTGTAGCCTCTTTTGGGTCAATTCTTTCTTCAGTTGCTTCATTATTTTTCTTTTATGTCGTTTATTTGACATTAACCCAGGGGCATCTCGAAGATTCTAATCCTTGGGTTGAAAATAGGGGTGTTGCTTTTCCTGTGATTCAATCAAAAAATAGGTAGATTATAAGTAAAAAATTATTAAAGCTTTTGTTGTTTGTAATAAAGGGCTTTATCTTTTAGTAGGGCTCTAGGGCTTATAACTCAGTGGTAGAGTATACGCCTGATAAGCGTAAAGTCGATCGTTCAATCCGATCTAGGCCCAAATGTTATGTTAATTGGTTACTTTGTGTTATTGTTTATAGTCTCTTTGGTCTAGTGGTTAGGACGTTGCCTTTTCACGGCAGAAATATGGGTTCAATTCCCATAAGAGATTATTTAGTTAATAAGTTTTTATGTGGCTAAACTAAATAATTATCCGAGTAGTTGCATTAATTTGATTTGATATAATAATTTTTTAGATAATGTTAAACTCCCTAATTATATACGCGAATAGTCTTACACGACTTTTGCCTGTCCAAACATTTCAAGTGTTTGGACATGAGATTGTTATTAATGTATCTAAAAAATATTTGTTGGCTACATTAACATTTTTACACCATCACAGCAATGGCAATTTTCATTTACTTACGTCTATTTCTGGTGTGGATTATCCAGATAGAGAAGAACGTTTTGAGGTTGTTTATGAGCTTTTAAATATTAGATCCAATTCTAGAATTAGGATTAAAACCTGCACTGATGAGATAAATCCTCTTCCGTCTATTGTTGATATATTTCCTTCAGCAAATTGGTGGGAGCGTGAGATTTGGGATTTACTCGGTGTATTTTTTTCAGGGCATCCGGATTTACGTAGAATTCTTACAGATTATGGGTTTGAAGGTCACCCTCTTCGAAAAGACTTTCCATTGAGTGGTTATTTTGAATTGCGTTATGATGAAGATCAAAGAGTTGTTGTTTGCGAGCCTATTGAATTAACGCAAGAATTTCGTTCGTTTGATTTTCATCTTCCCTGGTCTGATATTGAAAAAAACTGATATATTAATATTTTATGACGAGATGGAATTTAAATGCAATACTTAGTTGGGTAGATTCTCATATTATTGATTACCCGACGGCTATGAATTTAAATTATAATTGGAGTTTTGGATCCACTGCAGGGTTTTGTTTGCTTATTCAAATACTTAGTGGGGCTTTTTTAGCGATGCATTACGCTAGTGAAACACATTATGCATTTTCTAGTGTAGAACATATAATGCGGGATGTCAAAAGTGGTTGGTTGATCCGATACATGCATGCAAACGGAGCTTCTTTTTTCTTTATGTTAGTTTATGCTCATATTTTTAGAGGTTTATATTATGGTTCTTATATGGAACCCCGACAACACTTGTGGTGGTCTGGTACTCTTATTTATGTTTTAATGATGGCGACCGCTTTTATTGGTTATGTTTTGCCATGGGGTCAAATGAGCTTTTGGGGAGCTACTGTTATTACAAGTTTTTTTTCGATTATTCCCGTTATAGGTAAAGAAGTTGTTATGTGGATATGGGGTGGTTTTACTGTGGGAAATCCGACATTAAATCGTTTTTATAGTTTACACTATTTGTTGCCATTTTTAATTACTGGTATGGTTTTTGTACATTTGGGTTTGTTACATAAAGATGGGTCGAATAACCCTTTAGGTATAAAAACGAAAGTAGCAAATATTAATTTTTATCCGTATATTTATGTAAAAGATTTGGTGGCTTTTTTCGCACTGGTTTTTTCTTTATCTATTTTTGTTTTTTACTTTCCTAACGCGTTAGGCGAACCGGATAATTACTTAGAGGCAGATCCTTATAGCACTCCAGCCCATATTGTGCCGGAGTGGTACTTTTTACCATTTTATGCTATTTTAAGAGTTATACCAAATAAAGTTGGGGGTATTCTTGCGATGGGAGGTGCCATTGTAATGTTATTTTTGTACCCCTTGTTGAATACCTCGATATTACGAAGTGGTAACTTTAGACCCGTTTATGCTGTAGTTTTTTGGCTTTTTGTTGCAGACTTTTGCTTATTGGGTTGGGCTGGAACCACTCCTGTTGATGATTATTTTAGGTTTATTGGTATCACGGTATCAGTTGGATATTTTTCTTTTTTTATTTTTGGTGGTTTGTTTGTTGGGTGGTTGGAAAAACTTTTAATGTTGCATGCTATCAAAATGGATGATCCGAATAAAGGTTGTTCAACAAGTTTAAATCATTTAGCAACTACCCCAAGTTACAAGGTGAGGGTGGGCGATTATTTGACCCCTAGAGATATCTCATAAATAAGTTGATATTAATTATACACGTGTCTCATGAACATATTAAAAAGAGCTAATACTTTATTTATTTATTTATTATTTGTTTTTTCTATATTTAAACCTTATAATATGGCGCATATGGACGCACCGCATCCGTGGCAAGTTGGTTTTCAAGATCCGGCTACCCCAATTATGGAGGGTATTATTTCTTTTAATGGTTTGTTAATGACTTTCATGCTACTTATAGCTTGTTTTGTTGGTTGGTTACTTTATCAATCCTTAACCCTATTCAATGAATCAGTTAATCCAGAGCCTGCAAGCTTTAATCATTCTACTTTACTTGAAATTGTTTGGACAATTGTACCAGCTGGTATTTTGATGATCATTAGTGTACCTTCATACAATTTGCTTTATGCTATGGAGGAGGTTATTGATCCTAGTTTGACGATAAAAGTTGTTGGCCACCAATGGTATTGGTCGTATGAATATTCTGATTTTGAATTAGTACCAAAAGTAACTAAAGAAAATCTAGATTTGGTTCAAAAGCGTGTTAAAAGTTTAACAGATTGGTTGGACTACATTGAAAACAATAAAGAAGATAAAAATCTACAAAATATTCATACCCCTTTTAATTCTGAAATGGGTAAAGAGAAATTATACATAACAGATATTGAATTGGAGGAGCTTAAAGCGGGGTGGGAAAATGCCAAGAGAGAATTGCGCGAGGCAGGTTTGCATCTTAATAGTGTTAAATCAGATTTTAAATTGGCCCGTGTAGATTTAGCTGCGGCTAAACTTAATAAATCTAGTGCAGAGGTAATTAAAGCTAGAACAGAACTCTCTGAGTTTAGTTCGTCTTTTAAAAGACCTAATATTCTTCTCAAAGATGGATTCGACGGTTGGGACGAAAAGTTAAGGTTAAAAACTAAAGAAAACTTAGATATTCTTAAAGCAAGGTTGTTAAAAGCAGAACAAGAATTTGAGGGTGATTCCTCTATATTTGATATATTATCTATTGGTTTAAGTCCAAAGGATTTAGCTACCTCTAATGCCGTGTCAAAAAGCGCTGAGTTAGAATTTAATTATTTCGGTGATAAATTAGCAGTTCCATTTTTAAGATCAGACGAGGCTGGGGAAATTTTAAGTAAAGCTAACAGTAAATTTGAATCCGCTCAGTCCCTTTTTGAGTCGAGCAAAAAAAAACTAGAAAAAGCGGTTTTTACTTTTGATAAATTGAAAGAGGATTTCTGTAAAAAAGATATTGAATTTTTAGGTTATTTAGGTTTAAAGGGCGAGTTTGATACCAGTGCTTTAGATTTTATCAATATTGATTTAAATGAGCACAATTTGGGCCAAATTAGTGACACGTCTTTAGAAAGATTTTCCTTGGCTAAAGACGAGCTTTGTAGAGCCAAAAGTCGAATTATTAAAATTAGTGAGGAGTTGGCAAAAATTAACAATAGATTAGAAATAGCCGGAGGCCATGCTAAAGATGTTCGTAAATCTCTTACGGACACACCTTTTGTTGAACATAGGGACAAAATTAGTCGTCTAAAGGTTTCAGAAACCTATTTTGACAATTTTACTTGGGATCGTCATAAAACTGATTTGCTGGAATATGAGAATAAATTAAGATATGGTGGGGTTGCACTTGAGGAGGCCAAAAAAATTATGGACGAGGCTCTCCTTTATCTTTGCAACAGTATTGAAAGCACCATAAAAGCCGAGTTGGTAAATAATCAAACACCATTGCATTTTTCTCAGGTCATGGACTTACCTGTGTTGGAATTGGGGGGGGGTCATGATAAAAGAAATATTTTGGCACTAGAAAATTGTATTTTAAAAGTGGCAGATGAAAAACTTTTACCCGGGGGTAAAGTATCTGATTTGTTGAGTGATAAAATTTCGTCAGATTTAAAACAATTTAAATCAGAGTATGGTGTAGAGCAATTAAAATTAAAGTTTATAAATGAATTTAATGATGAGAGTATTTATACTAAGTATATAGATTTTTCTGTTAATAAAATTAAGCATGAGGTAGATATGGCAGAAGGAGATTACAATGAGCTTATTGATACCTCAGCAAAAATAAAAGCTTTTATAAAAAAGATTGAATGGCAATTAAAAAAAGTTTGTCCTATTAAACCGATAGAACAAATGTTGTTTAAAAATATGCCGGGGGGAGGGTTTAAAGGGGCTCACTATGATGTTGATTCTCATGTTAAATCTTTTAAAATTTTTTTATCTGAGTTACGGCTACTTGATATAAAGTTGAATCCTAATATAATAGCTACTAGGTTACGAACTCTTTTATTGCAATCAAAAATCGATTTAGAAAATTTAAAGTTATTTTCTGCTTTTCTTGAAAAAACTATTAAAGAAGATGGTAGTAAAATTGACAGAGATGCTTTAGTTTTGATGTATATTAATAGTACAGGAAGTTCTTCAGAAATTGACTCTGAGTTAAGCTCCACTACCGATTCTATAGGTAAAGGTGGAAGTGCCAATAATAACCCAAAGGATGTTAATAGGTCTTATAATGATATTAGAGAAGTTTTAGACGTTTTTGGAGAAAAACACTTAGCTTCTAATCAAACTAATCTTTTGCTTGATATTTTACAAATGCTTAAAGATATGGTTTATACTTTAGATGAAACGGATATCAATAAGTTAAGAAATTTTTTGTATAAATTATTGACTACAATAATTGAGGAAGATTCAAGTATTCATCAAATTTTAAAAGAAGAAATTAATTTGATTTTAGATCTCATTAAAGAACCATCTGAGGATGGGGAGGGCTTTGAAAGACAACGTATAAATTTTGATTCGTATCTTATTGGAGAAGAAGATTTGATTATCCCTGAGCCACATAGTGTAGGAAAAGCCGGTAAGGTTTTTCGCCTATTAGAAGTAGATAATCGTCTTTTTGTTCCTATTAATACACATATACGTGTTTTGGTTACTTCGGCTGATGTTTTACATTCTTGGGCGGTTCCTAGTCTGGGGATAAAAGTAGACGCGTGTCCCGGTCGATTGAATCAAGTTTTTCTTTTTGTAAAAAGGGAGGGTGTATTTTATGGCCAATGTAGTGAGATTTGTGGTGTTAACCACGGATTTATGCCTATCGTGGTACAAGCGGTCAACCAAGATGATTATTTAACTTGGGTCGGAAAAAGGTTATGCTCTTAAATTCTTTGTTTTTGCTTCTAATTATTGGTGTTTTTGGTTTAATTATTATACCTGCCGAGCATCGATTGCTGCTACGACAATTTTCTCTGTTTATTACTGCATTGGTTTTTATTTTATCTCTTTTTTTGTGGTTGGGCTTTGATCATTCGACGTCTAAATTTCAATTTGTGGTTAACAATTTGTGGTTACCTGTATCAAATATAAATTTAGTTTTAGGTATTGACGGTATTTCTTTATTTTTTCTTTTGTTGACTACGCTAATTTTTCCTTTATGTCTTTTAGCTTCGTGGACTTTTGAAAAAGGAAATTTAAAAATTTATCTCATCAGTTTTTTAAGTATGGAATTAGTTTTGCTTCTGGTATTTACAAGTTTGGATCTTTTATTTTTTTATATTTTTTTTGAAGCCGTTTTAATACCGATGTTTTTAGTTATTGGTATTTATGGTTCACGTCAACGCAAAATAAGAGCTGCTTATATGTTTTTTTTGTATACACTATTCGGATCCTTGTTTATGCTTGTTGGGGTTGTGTATATTTACTTGTCTGTTGGCAGCACCAGTTATGAGATATTATCAATTACAAAGTTTTCTAATTATACTCAAAGGTGGTTGTGGTTAGCTTTTTTTGCATCTTTTGCTGCTAAAGTACCGATGTTGCCCGTTCATATTTGGTTACCAGAAGCTCATGTAGAAGCACCTACGGCAGGGTCGGTAATTTTAGCTGGGATTCTTTTAAAATTAGGATCCTATGGATTTTTGCGTTTTTCATTGGGTCTTTTCCCTCAAGCGTGTATCTATTTTACACCGTTTGTTTTTAGTCTAAGCGTTTTGGGTGTAGTTTATACGTCTTTGACAGCTATCCGTCAAACAGATCTAAAACGTCTAATCGCATACACATCGGTTGCTCATATGAATTTAGTTATGATAGGTTTATTTAGCGGCACAGTAATTGGGGTAGAGGCCGCAATATTACAAAGTTTAAGTCACGGGTTTGTTTCTTCCGCCCTTTTTCTTATAATTGGGGTTCTGTATGACAGGTGGCATACCAGAGGTGTTAATTATTATGGGGGGTTAACGCATACAATGCCCATTTTTATAATAGTTTTTCTTTTTTTTACAATGGCCAATCTAGGCTTACCTGGGACCTCTAGTTTTGTTGGGGAATTTCTTTTGTTAGTGTCGGCTTTTGACGCCAATACGACAGCGTGTTTTTTTGCCGCTACATCTATGATTCTCGGGGGTGTTTATTCCCTTTGGTTATTTAATAGAATAGCTTATGGTAATATTAAACTTGTAGGTTGTGATTTAAACTACAGAGAATTCGTAGTTTTTTTACCATTGCTGTTAGGTACGGTTTTTATGGGTTTATATCCAGATCTCTTCTTTTCTGTAATGCATGCATCAGTTTCGAATTTAGTATGGGTTGACCTGTGGGTGTAAAGAATTGATCGCAATATTTGTAGAAGTTATTTGTTGGTAATCTTAAGTTCTTTTCGTCTAATGGTTAGGATATTGTCTCTATGAGATGATGGTGCGGGTTCAAGGCCCGTAAAGAACTGAAATGTATTTAAACATAGTTTTTTTACCCCTTTTAGGATCTATTATATCAGGGTTTTTTGGACGTTTTATCGGGGTATACGGTTCTTGTTTTATCACAGTATTCTGCGTGGGTTTAACCTTTTGTTTAAGCTGTTTGTCGTTTTACGAGGTAGGACTGGCAGGAAGTGGTACCTACCTTTCTTTAATGACCTGGTTGGAATCAGACTCTTTTCATGTCGAGTGGGCTTTTTGTTTTGATAGTTTGACTGTCGTGATGCTTATTGTTGTTACCTTTATTTCGACTTTAGTTCACATTTATTCTACAGAGTATATGGGGGAAGACCCACATCTGCCACGTTTTGTGAGTTATTTGTCGTTGTTTACATTTTTTATGCTAGTATTGGTAACTGCTGATAATTTTGTTCAAATGTTTGTTGGGTGGGAGGGTGTTGGCCTTTGTTCTTATTTACTTATTAATTTTTGGTTTACTCGAATACAAGCTAATAAAGCCGCTATAAAAGCTATGATAGTTAATAGAATTGGGGATTTCGGATTAGCCCTAGGTATTTTTACGATTTTTATTTGTTTTGGCGCTTTAGATTACGCCACAGTTTTTGCGTTTTCTCCTCAATTAACGTCTTGTACTTTGTCTTTTTTAAATATAGAATTTAAGGCTTTAGATCTTATAGGGGTTCTTCTATTTATCGGTGCTGTTGGTAAATCAGCCCAGCTTGGTTTACACACTTGGTTGCCTGATGCCATGGAAGGCCCTACACCGGTTTCAGCTCTTATTCATGCCGCTACTATGGTTACAGCTGGTGTTTTTTTATTAGCCCGTTGTTCTCCTCTTTTAGAATATTGTTCAGGGGCTCTTATCTTGATAAGTGTGGTAGGTGGTATGACTGCTTTTTTTGCAGCTACTACAGCTTTGGTTCAAAATGATCTTAAACGAGTTATCGCATATTCTACGTGTAGTCAGCTGGGCTATATGATATTTGCCTGTGGTTTGTCCAATTATTCTGTTGCTGTTTTTCATTTAGCTAATCATGCTTTTTTTAAAGCTCTTCTTTTCCTTAGCGCGGGTTCGGTGATACATGCCGTAGGAGACGAACAAGATATGAGAAAAATGGGTGGTTTGCGCCGCTTATTACCATTTACTTATGCGATGATGGTAATTGGTTCATTGGCTTTAATGGGTATGCCTTTCTTGACAGGATTTTATTCTAAAGATGTTATTCTTGAAATAGCCTATGCCACTTATTCGGTTCCTTCTCATTTTAGCTATTGGTTAGGGAGTTTTGCTGCTTTTTGTACAGCTTTTTATTCAATTAGGTTAATTGCTCTATGTTTTTTAGTGGAGCCTAATGGTAGTCGTAAACTATTGCTTTCAGCATCAGAAGGGGGTAAAGCCATAGGGTTCGTGTTAGGTTTATTGGCAATACCTAGTATTTTTATTGGGTATTTTAGTCGCGATTTGTTTATAGGGTTAGGTACTAATTTTTGGGGTGGTTCCTTATTTTGTCTTCCATCCAATTTAAGTTTAATTGATGCTGAATTTATGTCAATTTTTTCAAAGATTCTTCCATTATGTTTTAGTATTGCCGGTGGTGTTTTATCATTTATATTGTATCGATATTACAACTACAATATGTATTTTTGGAAAACTTCTCTAGTAGGGCGTAAGTTTTATATTTTTTTAAGTCGAAAATGGTTCTTTGATAAAATTTATAATGAATTTATAAGTCAGAATATACTTGATTTCGGATATCACTTTACTTATAAATCTATTGATCGTGGTCTTATTGAAAGTTTAGGTCCTTTTGGTTTATCAAATATATTGACGAGTCAAGTACAGCAGGCACGTGTTTGGCATTCTGGATATTTATACCATTATTTAGTTATTTTTGTTTGGGGTAATATTTTGTTTGGATTATGGTTTTTATTTGGTTTTCCTTCTTTGCGAGTTGGAGTGTTGCTTGTATTCTCTATATTATGGTTGACCCTATAATTTTTATATTCCTTATGATTCTTGGGGCTGGTTTGGGTGTTAAAGTTACTAGCACGCAAAATCCTGTGTACAGCGGCCTCTATTTAGTTTTACTTTTTTTTTTAGGATCAGCCATTTCTTTCCTACTGGGTGTCGAATTTATGGCTTTATTATTTCTTTTGGTTTACGCAGGTGCTATTGCTGTTTTAGTATTATTTGTTGTTATGATGTTAGATGTTAAGGCTATTGAGACTGTGTGGTCTTCGGGGCAAAAACAGCTTTTTTATATTGGTAGTTTTCTTTTTTTTTTTCTTGTTTTTATAGGAAGTTCCTATAATTTACCTTTTTTGTTACAATCAGGAGCTAATTGGGTTATATCTATTTTAGTGTCTTTTAATTTGGTACAAGGTGAGGATAATTTAAAAACAACGATCAATATTTTATTTGATAAAGATCTTGCTGATTTTTTTTATTTGTGTTTTTATAATGATATTGTAAATGGTTCTTTTTTAAATAACACCTCATGGTTTGTTAATTTTGATTCTTCTTCTGCTTTGAATGATCCCAGTTATCTTTTGTACTCCACCCATGCTATCTTGTTGATAATTGCTGGAATTGTTCTTCTAATAGCTATGGTTGGGGCCATTAGTTTAACACTTCAAAAAAATTGTCCGGATTCTTTGCATAAACAACTAGGTAGAGAATCGAAAAACGCTATTTTTATGGTCCAGGATAAGTCTTCCACTAATTCTTTAAACTTGCATCATTTAAAAGGTGCTTCTTAAAATGATTAACATTACTATAAATGAACTTTTAATTTGGGTAAAAAAGGGGTCTACTGTAATTCAAGCATGTGAAGCCGCTGGTGTTAAAATACCTAGATTTTGTTATCATGATAAACTTTTTATTGCAGGTAACTGTAGAATGTGCCTTGTAGAGGTTGGTAATTCCCCAAAACCCCAAGCTTCTTGCGCTTTACCCTTTCTGCCAAATATGAGAATTTTTACTAACACGGCTTTAGTACACAAAGCGCAAGAATTCGTTATGGAATTTTTGCTTTTACATCATCCTCTCGATTGTCCTGTATGTGATCAAGGTGGTGAGTGCGAACTTCAAGAGCAAAGCTTTAACTACGGTTCTGATCGGGGAAGGTTTTTTTTTTTTAAAAAGTCATTAGGGGACACTTTTTGGGGTAGCCTAATAAAAACAGTTTTAAGGCGTTGTATCGTATGTACTCGTTGTGTTCGGTACACTTCTTTAATTGGTGGTAGTGATATAATAGGTACTTCTAATCGTGGGGGTAATTCTGAGATTGGTATGTTTAAGGAAAATGTTCTTAAAACAGAAACGTCTGGTGGAATTATTGAACTTTGTCCTGTATGTTGGTCCGGTTTTATTTTTAGTCAGTAATCTCATGTTTTTTTTGCGAGAGTATTCCCCAGCTTTAATCTATTTATGTTTTAGTCTTATACTGGCTTCTATTATTTTTGGAGCTTCTTATACCTTAGCTTTAGCTGAATCAGACAATGAAAAATTGTCTTCATATGAGTGCGGATTTGATCCATACGAAGATGCTCGTAATGCATTTGATGTTCGTTTTTATCTTGTAGCTATTCTTTTTCTTCTTTTTGATATAGAAACAGTTTTTATTTTTCCTTGGGCCGCTTCTTTAAGCCAATTGCCGCCAATTGGTTATTGGTCTGTAATTGATTTTCTTTTTGAACTTGTTATCGGATTTATATACGCTTGGCAAATAGGTAGCTTGGATTGGGAATGAAAAATCAGGATTCGAAAAGGCGTAATTTATTTTTTTTACACGAGTCAAGGCGCAAAACTCTTAATGTTGTCGCGGCTAATCAAAATTTAAGTATTTTTTTACGTTGGTGGGCTCAATTAGAAAAATCAAAGTTGCCTCGGCAAAGCAGTATATGTAGGGTTAAGAATAGGTGTGTCGAAACACATAGATCCCGTTCTGTCATTAATGTGTATAAGTTATCTAGATTGGAATTTCGGCGTTTAGCCTCTCGAGGTTTCTTTCTAGGAATGCGTAAGTCTTCTTGGTAAAGTTTTTAGAGTTTTGATATTTTATAGCAACAATTTATTTTACCTATATTATTAATAGAATTTGCTAGCACTATTAAGATAATATTTAGATGCCTCAATTCGATACTATAACTTTCTTTAATCAAGTTTTTTGGTTAGTCCTTATTGTTTTTAATTTTTATTTTATAATTTTACGTTTTATGCTTCCTTCTTTGGCGTTTAGTCTTAAATCAAGAAATAAGAATTTAAGATTTACGGAAGAGTCGCGTTAATATTTAAAAGTTTTTACAAACTATATAGGAGATGTGGCTGAGTGGCTGATAGCCTTGGTTTGCTAAATCAATCTATATTTTTAATGTAGCGTGGGTTCGAATCCCACCATCTCCCTTAAAGGTAACATTTTAGAAAAAGTAACTCAGATGGTAGAGTACTGGTTTGTCGTACCAGTGGTCGCGGGTTCGAATCCCGTCTTTTTCGTCGGTTAATTAATTAAAGGGGATATAACTTAATTGGTAGAGTGTGCGCTTTGCAAGCGTAAAGTTGAGAGTTCAAATCTCTCTATCTCCAAATAGTAAATGGGTAACTTGGCTGTATGGTATCAACTATATGGGGTTTTGCAGGTTCGAATCCTGTATTACCTGATGAGCTTTTCAGGCAATCTAGTCTATAAATGTGAAGTTTGGTCTTCGTCTGCAAATATCAAAAGTTTAAAATTAGTATTATTTTTGTTGCCGTTTTTTCAAAAGTATAGAGGACTGTCTATTAATATTAAAAAGTTTACATTGCTTAGGTCGCCTTTGGGAAATAAGAGGTCTAAAGACCAATTTGAGAAACGTGAGCATCGTATGTATTTTTACGTAGAAAGCAATAAACCTTCTAATATTTTAGCATATGTACACATATTAACTTTTTTAAATGAAGTTAAATGTAAAGTTAAAGTATCTAATAAATTATTAGGTTAAAGTTCAACTACAGAAGGATAAGTGGCCGAGTGGTTTATGGCACCAGTTTTGAAAGCTGACGCAGACAAACTGCCGTGGGTTCGAATCCTACCTTATCCTAAATTTATTTATGAGAATAAAAGTTAAACAAAAATTATTAGGTCATATCTTGTCAGATGGTAGTTTTCGCTTCGCTTATGAGGATAATATTTTACCAGAATTATTTAAAATAATAACTTTAGATATTGCCAATCATTTTGTTTGGACCGGTAAAGGCCCTAAAGAACAAACAGAGATTACAAGTTTTGTTGAGCGGTTTAACAAACAGGTATAAGTGTAATCATTTTCACATGATGTACAAAAATTAATAATCTTTAAGTAATTTACCCGTAATACTAAGATAAGGTAAAACCAAGTGTTGGTTAAAGATTTTCGCATCTTATTAAGTACCTAGTTATTTATACATTAGGATATGAAAAGGTGTAATTACAATAAATTGTCTAAATTTTAGATAATTAAATAAACTGAGTTTGATCCTAGCTCAGAGTGAAGGCTATAAGCCTGCTTGAATACATGCGAGTTGAATGGTTTTGCGCCATAGCGTACGGGTGAGTAAAAGGTCAGTATCTACCCCTAACTTTGGAATAATTCTATCTCTCAGGGGAGAAATAATTGGAAAAATACCAAATAAATTATAAAAGGTACGCCGGTTGGGGATGATTAGATTTAGTATTAGGTAGTCGGTTGGGTTAGGCCTACCGAGCCAAAGATGCTTAGTTGGTCTGTGAGGACGATCAATCACACTGGGACTGAGACAAGGCCCAGGTTTCATTTGAAGGCAGCAGTAAGGAATATTGGACAATGAGCGAAAGCTTGATCCAGCAAGGCTTGGTGAGGGATTGAAGGCTAAGGTTGTAAACCTCTTTTTTAACTGAGGATAATGACATTAAGTTAAGAATAAGTCCCGACTAACTTCGTGCCAGCAGTCGCGGTAATACGAAGGGGGCTAGCCTTATTCGTCATAACTGGGCGTAAAGGGTCCGTAGGTTGCTCTTTGTAATGTTATAGGTCAAATCCTTTAGCTAAACTAAAGAAAGGTCTTTAATACAGAAGAGCTTGAGTCTGATAAAGGATAATGGAATTTTTCAACGAGGGGTAAAATCCATAGAAGTGGAAACGAACATCAAATGCAAAAGCGATTATCTAGTTCAGCACTGACGCTGAGGGACGAAGGCATAGGTAGCGAACAGGATTTGAGACCCTGGTAGTCTATGCTGTCAACGATGAATGCTAGTTTTTAAATTATTAGAAGCTACAGCTAAGGCATTAAGCATTCCGCCTGAGGAGTACGAGCGCAAGCTTAAAAATCAACGGAATTGGCGGGGGTTCAAACAAGTGGTGGAGCATGTGGTTTAATGCGATAATACGCGCGCAACCTTACCAGTTCTAGTAAGTCTGTCGTTCTTGCGGAGACGTTTCGAATTTTGGGACTTTCAGGTGTTGCATGGCTGTCGTCAGCTCGTGTCGTGAGATGTACGGTTAATTCCTGTAACTGAGCGCAACCCTTATCTTTTTTTTTTTACTTCAATAGAGGATAAAAATTTCTAAGAGACGGCCAGCCATAAGCGGGAGGAAGGTAGGGATGAGGTCAAGTCCTCATGGCCCTGATGAACTGGGCTACACACGTGCTACAATGGGAAGAACAATAAGTTGCAAAGACGTAATTCAAAGCCAATCTTTAAATCTTTTCTTAGTTCGGATTAAGGGCTGCAACTCGCCCTTATGAAGTTGGAATCACTAGTAATCGCGGATCAGGATGTCGCGGTGAATATGTCACTGGGCCTTGCACACACCGCCCGTCACGTCCTGGAAGTTGACTTGGCTGGAAGATTTTGGAATAAACCTTTTAAGCTCTATTACAAATAATACAAAATAAAAAATATTATAGAGGGCAAATAAGGAAGTTTCTTTTAAAGGACAGGTAAACAACTGGGATGAAGTCGTAACAAGGTAGTCGTAGGGGAACCTGCGGCTGGAATACACATATCTTAAGAAATTTGTTTCTATGCCTAGATTTATACCCGAACCCTTATCGAATTCGAGTGTCCTCGTCTAGGTAGCCACACATACTAGTTTTTCTGGGAACCATGGCTTCTTAAAGTTTTAAGTTAGACCTAATTAAAAAGTTTGCGTTATAGAGCAGTTAGGTTAGCTCACCAGGCTCATGCCCTGGAAGCCGTAGGTTCAAATCCTGCTGACGCTAAGTTTATTGTTGGCTATTTGATGGTTAAGAAAAAAAAAGAATTTGAAAAAAAGTTAAAACATTTTACAATAAATTTTGGGCCTCAGCACCCAGCAGCACATGGGGTTCTTCGTCTTATTTTGGAGTTAAATGGTGAGGTGGTACAGCGTGCTGATCCTCATATTGGATTACTTCATCGGGGTACCGAAAAATTAATTGAGTCTAAAACATTTGTTCAAGCCTTGCCGTATTTTGATCGTTTGGATTATGTGTCAATGATGTGCCAGGAACACACATATGTTTTGGCTGTTGAAAATTTATTACAAGTAAGTGTACCGAAACGTGCTCAGTATATTAGAGTTCTTTTTGCTGAAATCACCAGGATATTAAATCATTTGTTGGCGGTTGGTTGTCACGCTATGGATGTTGGTGCTATGACTCCGTTTTTGTGGTCATTTGAGGAAAGAGAAAAATTAATGGAGTTTTATGAAAGAGTCAGTGGTGCTCGTATGCATGCCAGTTATTTTAGACCTGGGGGTGTAAGCCAGGATATCGGCTTGGGATTACTGGATGATATTTTTGCTTTTGTAGGTCAGTTTGGTCAGAGGTTGGATGAAATGGAAGAAATGCTTACGGATAATCGAATATGGCAAGAAAGGTTGGTAGATATTGGAGTTGTTACGGCGGAAGAGGCTATTGATTGGGGATTTTCGGGTGTTATGCTTAGGGGGTCAGGGGTTAAATGGGATTTAAGAAAAAATGAGCCCTATGAAATTTATTCTGATTTGAGGTTTAAAGGGGTTGTTGGTAAAACTGGTGATTGCTATGACCGATACTTGGCACGAGTTGAAGAGATGCGTCAATCTTTAAGCATTATTCACCAATGTATTAATAATATGCCAATGGGGGGTGTTAAAGTGGATGATGCGAAAATATCTCCTCCATCGCGGAGTGATGTGAAGCAAAGCATGGAATCTTTAATTCATCATTTTAAGTTATATACAGAAGGTGTTTCGGTGCCGCTTGGTGAGACTTATACGGCTACAGAAGCACCCAAGGGTGAATTTGGTGTTTATTTGGTGTCCGATGGAAGTAATCGGCCATATAGGTGTAAAATTAAAGCCCCGGGATTTTCGCATTTACAGGGTCTTAATTTTATGACTAAATCTCACATGTTGGCTGATGTTGTGACTATTATAGGTACACAAGATATTGTTTTTGGGGAAGTTGACCGTTAATAACCGTATTTTGCTAAGGATATTTAGGTGTTCGAGAGATAACGTAGTGGTAGCGTGTTCGCTTTGGGAGTGAAAAGTCGTAGGTTCGAATCCTACTCTCTTGATTTTATTATTGAAATACCCTGTTAGGTTTATCT